ATCGAGAAATTTGTACTGGAGCAGGTGCGATACGAGAACAATTAGCCGATATGGATTTGCGAAGTATTCTAGATTATTCATTAGTCGAATGGAAGGAATTAGGCGAAGAAAGAACCACGGGTAATGAATGGGAAGATCACAAAATTGGAAGAAGAAGGGATTTTTTGGTTAGACGCATAGAATTAGCTAAACACTTTATTCGAACAAATATCGAACCCGAATGGATGGTTTTATGTTTACTACCAGTTCTTCCTCCTGAATTACGACCCATCATTCAGATAGATGGGGGTAAGCTAATGAGCTCGGATATTAATGAACTCTATAGAAGAGTCATCTATCGAAACAATACGCTTACCGAGCTATTAACAACAAATAGATCTACGCCAGGGGAATTAGTAATGTGTCAAGAGAAATTGGTACAAGAAGCCGTAGATACGCTTCTTGATAATGGAATTCGCGGACAGCCAATCAGGGATGGTCATAATAAGATTTACAAGTCGTTCTCTGATGTAATTGAAGGAAAAGAGGGAAGATTTCGTGAGACTATGCTTGGCAAACGGGTTGATTATTCGGGTCGTTCTGTCATTGTTGTAGGACCCTCACTTCCACTACATCGATGTGGATTGCCTCGGGAAATAGCAATAGAGCTTTTTCAGACATTTGTAATTCGGGGACTAATTAGACAACATCTTGCTTCGAACATAGGAGTTGCTAAGAGTCAAATTCGGGAAAAAGATACAATTGTATGGGAAATATTGCAAGAAGTTATGCAGGGGCACCCCGTATTGCTGAATAGAGCGCCCACTTTGCATAGATTAGGCATACAGGCATTTCAACCCATTTTAGTCGAAGGACGTGCTGTTTGTTTACATCCATTAGTTTGTAAGGGATTCAATGCAGACTTTGATGGGGATCAAATGGCTGTTCATGTACCCTTATCTTTGGAGGCTCAAGCGGAGGCCCATTTACTTATGTTTTCGCATATGAATCTCTTGTCTCCAGCTATTTGGGATCCTATTTCCGTACCAACCCAAGATATGCTTATTGGTCTATATGTATTAACCATTGGGAATCGCCGAGGTATTTGTAGAAATAGGTATAATCCATGGAATCGAAGAAAGTATCAAAATGAAAGAATTAATGATAATAATCATCAGTCTAAGAAACAAAAAGAACCTTTTTTTTGTAATTCCTATGATGCAATTGGAGCTTATCGACAGAAAAGACTCAATTTAGATAGTCCTTTTTGGCTCCGCTGGCGAATCGATCAACGCATTATTGCTTCAAGAGAAGGTCCCATCGAGATTCACTATGAATCTGGGGGTACTTGTCAGGAGATTTTTGAACATTCTTTTTTAGTAAGAAGTGTAAAAAAAGAAATTCTTTGTATATATATTCGAACAACTATTGGTCATATTTCTCTTTTTCGAGAAATCGAAGAAGCTCTACAAGGGTTTTGTCGAGCCTGCTCGTATGGTCACTAATCATATGGCATCTCAATTAAGTGATTTTGTGACACTGGCGTGAATTTTGATCTCTCTGTTGCTACTAGGACTCTACTTCCTCTGAATTTTCATCCGGATTAATATCGAGAAAGGGAAGTTTTCAAATCATTGACTCAAACTCATTGTCGAATCCCAATCAGCAGAATATGGAGGGACTTATGGCAGAACGAGTCAATCTAGTCTTTCACAATAAAATAATAGACGGAACTGTCATTAAAAAACTTATTAGCAAATTAATAGATCACTTCGGAATGGCATATACATCACACATTCTGGATCAAGTCAAAACTCTGGGTTTCCAGCAAGCCACTGCTACATCCATTTCATTAGGGATTGATGATCTTTTAACGATCCCTTCTAAGGGATGGTTAGTACAAGATGCTGAAGAACATAGTTTAATTTTAGAACAACACCATCATTATGGGAATGTGCACGCAGTAGAAAAATTACGCCAATCTATTGAGGTGTGGTATGCTACAAGTGAATATTTGCGACAAGAAATGAATCCTAATTTTAGGATGACAGATTCACTTAATCCAGTCCATATAATGTCTTTTTCGGGAGCTAGAGGAAATGCATCTCAAGTGCACCAATTAGTAGGTATGAGGGGATTAATGTCGGATCCTCAAGGACAAGTGATTGATTTACCTATTCAAAGTAATTTACGCGAAGGGCTGTCTTTAACAGAATATATCATTTCTTGCTACGGAGCCCGAAAAGGGGTTGTGGATACTGCTGTACGAACCTCGGATGCGGGATATCTTACGCGCCGACTTGTTGAAGTAGTTCAACACATTGTTGTACGTCGAGCAGATTGTGGAACCGCCCGAGGGGTTGCCGTAAGTCCTCGAAATGGGATGATGCCCGAGTCCGAAAGAATTTTTATTCAAACATTAGTTGGTCGTGTATTAGCAGAGGATATATATATGGGCTCACGGTGCATCGCCACCCGAAATCAAGATATTGGATTTGGGCTTGTCAATCGATTCATAACCTTTCAAACACAAATACTATTTATTCGAACCCCTTTTACTTGTAGGAGTACATCTTGGATCTGTCGATTATGTTATGGTAGGAGTCCCACTCATGGCGACCTGGTCGAGTTGGGAGAAGCTGTAGGTATTATTGCGGGTCAATCCATTGGAGAACCGGGGACTCAACTAACATTAAGAACTTTTCATACTGGAGGAGTCTTCACGGGTGGTACTGCAGAACATGTACGAGCCCCGTCGAATGGAAAAATCCAATTTAATGAAGATTTCGTTCATCCCACGCGTACGCGTCACGGGCATCCTGCTTTTCTATGTTCTATAGCCTTATATGTCACTATTGAGAGTGAGGATATTCTACATAATGTAACTATTCCACCTAAAAGTTTTCTTTTGGTTCAAAATAATCAATATGTCGAAGCAGAACAAGTAATTGCTGATATTCGCGAGGTACCATACACTTTGAATTTGAAAGAGAGAGTTCGAAAACATATTTATTCTGACTCAGATGGAGAAATGCACTGGAGTAATGATGTGTACCACGCATCTACATTTACATATAGTAATGTTCATCTTTTACCAAAAACAAGTCATTTATGGATATTATCAGGAGGTTCGTGGAGATCCAGTGCAGTCCCCTTTTCACCGCACAAGGATCAAGATCAAATGACTATTTATTCCCTTTCTGTAGAACGAGGGTCAATTTCGACTCTCTCGGTGAATAATGATCCACTAAGATACAAATTACTTCGTTCATATTTTTCTGGTAAAAAAAAAGAAGACAAGATTCCTAATTATTCAGAACCCGTCCATTGGAATCTCATATACCCGGCGATTTTACACGGGAATTCTCATTTATTGGGAAAAAGGCGAGGAAATAGATTTCTCGTTCCAATCCAATCGATTCAAGAACGAAAGAAAGAGTTAATGCCTCATTCAGGTATCTCGATTGAACTACCAATAAATGGTATTTTCCGTAGAAATAATAGTATTTTTGCTTATTTCGATGATTCCCGATACAGAAGAAAGAGTTCGGGAATTACTAAATATGGGACTCTGGGCGTGCATTCAATCGTTCAAAAAGAGGATTTTATTGAGTCTCGACCAATAAAAGAATTGAAGTCAAAATACCAAATGAAACTAGATCTATTTTTTTTCATTTCCGAAGAAGTGCATATTTTACCTGAATCTTCTTTGATAATGATACGAGATAATAGTCTCATTGGAATAGATACACGAATTGCTTTCAATATAAATACAAGAAGCTACGCGGACGGATTAGTCCGAATGGAGAGAAAAAAAAAGAGAATTGAACTGAAAATCTTTTCAGGAGATATTCATTTTCCTGGGGAGACCGATAAGATATCCCGACACAGTGGGATCTTGATACCTCCAGGAAAAGTAAACATCGATTTTAAGGACTCTAAAAAATGGAAAAATTGGATCTATGTCCAACGGATCACATCTACTAAGAAAAAGTATTTTGTTTTAGTTCGCCCTGTAGTGACATATGAGATATCAGATGGTCTAAATTTACCAACACTCTTCCCTCCGGATTTTTTACAAGAAAGGGATAATATGCAACTTAGAGTTGTCAATTATATTGTTTATGGAAATGCCAAATCCATTCAAGGAATTTCTGATCCAAGTATTCAATTAATTCGGACTTGTTTCATTTTGAATTGGAACCAAGACATAAAAAGTTCTTCTATCGAGGAGGTCTGTACTTCTTTTATTGAAGTAAGCACAAATGGTTTGGTTCGAGCTTTCCTAAGAATCGACTTAGTAAAATCCGCTATTTCGTATCGCAGAAAAAGGAATGATCTCTCAGGTTCAGGATTCATTTCCGATAATGTATCAGATCAGACCAACATCAATCCTTTTTATTCCATTTATAAAAAGAGAAAAACGAAACAATCACTTAACCACCAAAATCACGGAACTATTCGCACATTGTTAAATAACAATAAGGAATATCCTTCCTTGATAATTTTATCACCATCTAATTGTTTCCAAATGGACCTATTCAACGATATAAAATATCCCAATGTGAAAAAAGAATTCATTTCAACAGATTCTATAATTCAAATTAGGAATTCGACCGGACCGTTAGGAACGGTCCTTCATTTTTTGAATTTTGATTCCTTTTATTATTTAATAACTCATAATCCGATCTTGATAACTAAATACCTTCAACTTGAAAATTTAAAACGGACTTTTCAAGTGCTAAAATATTATTTAATGGATGAAAATGGGATAATTTCAAATCGTGATCCGTACAGTAAAATCGTTTTCAATTTATTCAATTTGAATTGGTATTTTCTCCATCAAAGTTATTGTCCTAATTATTGGGAAGAAAGACCCACAATAATTAGTCTCGGTCAGTTTATTTGTCAAAATGGATATATAGCCAAAAAAGGACCCCCCTTAAAATCGGGTCAAGTTTTGCTTGTTCAAGTTGACTCTGTAGTAATAAGATTGGCTAAACCTTATTTGGCCACTCCGGGAGCAACCGTTCATGGACATTATGGAGAAATCTTTTACGAAGGAGATACATTAGTTACATTTATATATGAAAAATCGAGATCCGGTGATATAACGCAAGGTCTTCCAAAAGTGGAACAGGTCTTAGAAGTGCGTTCAATTGATTCAATATCAATGAACCTAGAAAAAAGAATTGAGGGTTGGAACGAGCATATAACAAGAATTCTTGGAATTCCTTGGGGATTCTTGATTGGGACTGAGCTGACTATAGTGCAAAGTCGTATATCGTTGGTTACTAAGATACAAAAGGTTTATCGATCCCAAGGGGTGCAAATTCATAATAGGCACATAGAGATTATTGTACGCCAAATAACATCAAAAATGTTGGTTTCCGAGGATGGAATGTCTAATGTTTTTTTACCTGGAGAACTAATTGGATTGTTGCGAGCGGAACGAACAGGGCGCGCTTTAGAAGAATCGATCTGTTACCGCGCTATCCTATTGGGAATAACAAGAGCATCTTTGAATACTCAAAGTTTCATATCGGAAGCGAGTTTTCAAGAAACTGCTCGAGTTTTAGCCAAAGCAGCTCTTCGTGGTCGTATCGATTGGTTGAAAGGTCTAAAAGAGAATGTTGTTATAGGTGAGATGATCCCCGTTGGGACCGGATTTAAAAGATTACTGCGGCAACATAAGAATAAGAGCATTCCTTTGAAAAGTCAAAAGAAGAGTTTTTTCGAGGGGGAAATACGAGATATTTTGTTCCACCACGCAGGCTTATTTGATTCGTGCCGTTCAAAAGAATTTCCATGATACACCTGAGGAATCATTTAGATCATATATCATTTAATGATTCCTAAAAAAAGTGTAGTCATACTTACTTTCTTTTGTTTTGGAATTCAATTTCCATTTGAAAAACTCTTTCTATATGGTCTTTAGGGGGTAATGGAAATTCAGATAATAATGAATAGAGGTTAGCGGTTTGGATTGTGTATTGACATCGATACGTCCAATCCACGGTAGAAGAAAAGGTTCCGTCGGAACAATTGGTTAGTTCAAGACAACTTCGTCACTTTTTTTTTTAAACAAAAAGGAAAGAGGAAGTGTGGGAAGAAATGACAAGAAGATATTGGAACATAAATTTGGAAGAGATGATGGAAGCAGGAGTTCATTTTGGTCATGGTACTAGGAAATGGAATCCGAGGATGTCGCCTTATATTTCTACCAAGCGTAAAGGTATTCATATCACAAATCTTACTAAAACTGCTCGTTTTTTATCAGAAGCTTGTGATTTAGTTTTTGATGCAGCAAGTAAGGGAAAAGAGTTTTTAATTGTTGGTACAAAAACGAAAGCAGCCAATTCTGTAGTGCGGGCTGCAATAAGGGCTCGGTGTCATTATGTTAATAAAAAATGGCTCGGTGGCATGTTAACCAATTGGTCCACTACAGAAACTAGACTTCATAAGTTCAGGGACTTGAGAATCGAACAAAAGACGGGGAAATTCTACTGTCTTCCAAAAAAAAGAGACGCAGCTATGTTCAAGAGACAATTATCCCACTTGCAAACATATCTGGGCGGGATTAAATATATGACGGGGTTACCCGATATTATAATTATCGTTGATCAGCAAGAAGAATATACAGCTCTTCGAGAATGTATCACTTTGGGAATTCCAACAATTTGCTTAATCGATACAAATTGTGATCCCGACCTTGCAGATATTTCAATTCCAGCAAATGATGACGCTATAGCTTCAATCCGATTAATTCTTAATAAATTAGTATTCGCAATTTGTGAGGGTCGTTCTAACTATATACGAAATACGTAATTAATAATAAGATAGAAATCCTTTTTTGAACTCCTGAAATTTATGGAATCATTTTCTATTCTCGAATTTGATTAGATTATATAAATGAGATAAAAATCAGTGGGGATATTATGTTATTAGTTCGTATCAAAAAATTCAAATAAGCAAGTCGAAAAAGAGATGGTTGAATTAAAATAATTTCCTGGAATTTCAATTTCTGTCAGAGGGTAATATGAATGTTCTATCATGTTCCACCAACACACTAAAAGTGTTATACGAAATATCGGGTGTAGAAGTAGGCCAACATTTCTATTGGCAAATAGGAGGTTTTCAAGTCCATGGCCAAGTACTTATTACTTCTTGGGTTGTAATTGCTATCTTATTAGTTTCAGCCAGTATAGTTGTTCGGAATCCACAAACCATTCCGAATGACGGGCAGAATTTCTTCGAATATGTCCTTGAATTCATTCGAGACGTGAGCCAAACCCAGATTGGAGAAGAATATGGTCCATGGGTTCCTTTTATAGGAACTATGTTCCTATTTATTTTTGTTTGTAATTGGTCAGGGGCTCTTTTACCATGGAAAATCATACAGTTACCCCATGGAGAGTTAGCCGCACCCACGAATGATATAAATACTACTGTTGCTTTAGCTTTACTCACCTCAGTAGCCTATTTCTATGCGGGTCTTAGCAAAAAAGGATTAGGTTATTTCAGTAAATACATTCAACCTACTCCAATCCTTTTACCCATTAACATCTTGGAAGATTTTACAAAACCCTTATCGCTTAGTTTTCGACTTTTCGGAAATATTTTAGCCGATGAATTAGTAGTTGTTGTTCTTGTTTCTTTAGTACCTTCAGTAGTTCCTATACCTGTCATGTTCCTTGGATTATTTACAAGTGGTATTCAAGCTCTTATTTTTGCAACTTTAGCCGCCGCTTATATAGGAGAATCCATGGAGGGTCATCATTGACTTCACTTACAAATAGTTGTTTTTTGAATTTAGACAAAAATAATAGCGGAATTCAAGATAATCTACTTGGAGAACATCAAAATAGATAACTAATAAGGGATAACTAATAAGGCAGTTCTAATATACCGTAATAGGAAAAAGGATTCCACTCAAAATATTTAGGGGGAATTCTAAAAAAAACGAAAGAGATCGAAAGGATCGGTTTCCTAAAATGAATGTCCTGTTTGGATGTATTCTTTTATTTTCTATAAATAAAAGAATATTTTAATAAATGATATTTTAGTTTATTTATAAATATAAAATATTTAATAAAAAACAATTTAATAAACAAGAAGAATAAAAAATTAAGAAAGAAAATAGAATAAAATGCTAATGAGAATTTCTATGAAATGATTCGCCTTAACCAATTTTTCTATTTTTCTATGTAAATTCGATCCATGCGGAATAATCATAAAGAAAGAGAAGAATTAAAAAACGCGATTCAAAAAAAGAAATTAGCCAGTTCAAAATTGTGTATCTTGAATGCCTAGAATCCAACTATTATCGAATTCAGCTAGGGAGTTTTTCCCGTTCAAAAAGAATTCTAATGGATCTAAGATCAAAATAAGTTGGTTTACATTCTGGAAGAAACCCATGTATATGGGATATTAGATATTGAATAGTTATATATGACCTAAAAAATAAAATATCGAATATCCTAATACTATTGAATTTCAATAGGGATTCCAATAGACGTCTTTGGTTTTGGATTCCTAAGAATCCAACTTCAAAAAGCGATAGAGAATCGGTTCTGATGATTCAATAATATTATTCTATTACTTCAATTTGTCGTTTTTAGTTACTCTGCTTGGATGAAACTGCGTAATGGAATAATTCATCTATAATTCATTGAATGATTGTATCATTAACCATTTTTTTTTTGTGAGGAATTTAACTTATCATGAATCCACTGATTTCTGCCGCTTCTGTTATTGCTGCTGGGTTAGCTGTCGGACTTGCTTCTATTGGACCTGGGGTTGGCCAAGGGACTGCTGCGGGCCAAGCTGTAGAGGGGATCGCAAGACAGCCCGAGGCGGAGGGAAAAATACGAGGTACTTTATTGCTTAGTCTGGCTTTTATGGAAGCATTAACAATTTATGGATTGGTTGTCGCTTTAGCGCTGTTATTTGCGAATCCTTTTGTTTAATCTTGTCTTAAACACTTAAACAATCACAAATATATAGATATAGAGAATTTTGACTTATTTTTTTTTGTCTGAATTGATTTTAGTCAGGACTTATACTTGCTCCTTGCTTTTTTGAATTATATCACTAATTCACTCCTACAATTTACAATGTGGGACACTAATCCCTGCCCGGGAAGGAAAGATTTAAGGATGAGTAATTAGTATACCGATCCGCTTTCTTCCTTCCCGTTCTTAGAAATTGAAACTTAAGGAGTCTTCCAACAAACGAAATATTTCGAAATTGATACGAAACTTGAAATTTGATAGCTAATTCTAAAATTCTAATAAGTATTATTTTCGTTAGGATTAGGGATTTTTTTTGAAAAAATCCATTTCGAAATCAATTCTATAGATATAAGAAATTCATATAAATCGAATATAAGAATATATAGAAGTATAGATATAAGGGAAGTGATACAAAAAAGAAACTCTATTCTTGTTTTTTTATCTATCTGTAAAAGAAAGGGGATTGTATGAAAAATCTAACCGATTCTTTCCTTTCCTTGGGCCAATGGCCACTGGCCGGGAGTTTCGGGTTTAATACTGATATTTTAGCAACAAATCCAATAAATCTAAGTGTAGTATTTGGTGTATTGATCTTTTTTGGAAAGGGAGTGTGTGCGAGTTGTTTATTTCAAGAATAGGCTGGACCGGTCCAGCTGCACTTTTTTTTTTCATTAGTTTCATTTTAACTAGTAAAAAAATTAAAGTAAAAGATGCATGATCTCACGAATTACTTATGAATTTTGAAATTGATTGAATTTTATCAATTCATAAAAAATGATATTTTCAATATTTAAGAAACGTAGCATTTCGTAATTCATTGGTAAATCCGCTTTGCTTTGATTCTCAATCAATCAATAATGCGGGACTAATTATATGGTTAAAGTGAAACCTTTGAAGTCCAAACATAGCATGGTATTCTTTCTACTACATATCGTCATTTGAAATTTCAAATGAAGGACTAGTTGAAATTTTTTGTTCGATATAGAACGCTCATATCGCGAAAATGA